GTGAAGTTATTTTATTGTGATTCAACATTAAAAGAACAGAATCACGCTCTGTAGGATTTGAACCTACGACATCGGGTTTTGGAGACCCACGTTCTACCGAACTGAACTAAGAGCGCTTTATTATGATGGGAGATACGGATGTCAAGAAAAGGATTCTTTTTGTACCCCCAATACATCTTGTATGTATAGTATCATAAAATGGTAGATTGTGTCCAATTTTAATCGATCTCAATTGACCCCTCGTTACTGTCCATAGGAGAAGTGATAAGTAGGGATGACAGGATTTGAACCCGTGACATTTTGTACCCAAAACAAACGCGCTACCAAGCTGCGCTACATCCCTTTCATTTGTTGTACAGTGCCATTGTAGGGAATCCATGTTTTGTTTTCCACATCATAATTTCCTCTATCTAAATAGAATTTCTTTTGCCATTTCTTCTTTTTGGTTTTTTGGTTTCATTCTCATAAAGAATTATATACATACCTAACGTATAAACGTATAAAGGAATGAATATTTATCAGTAGTGCTCAGGAAGGAGGGTTCATCTTTTTCTGTTTTAGGGACAGGTAGATTTCATCTACCGGATCGTTGTATATATCCATTTTGGTTAGAGATTCCCCGTACAAATGATCTTTAACTACATATGCATCTGATCATATATGTATTACAATATACAATAAAGTCAATAAAGTTAACTTTAAAGAAGGAGGATTTTCAATGCGAGATATAAAAACATATCTCTCCACGGCACCTGTGCTAACTACTCTATGGTTCGGGTCTTTGGCGGGTCTATTGATAGAGATCAATCGTTTATTCCCAGATGCGTTGACATTCCCCTTTTTTTCATTCTAGTTATTGACATGGGAAGGGATCAAGAAGATTAGAGATACAATAAATTCTCTGTGACTAACCCCCCCCTTTTTCAGTTCTTTAGGATAGGAAAGAAAGAGTAAAGAATAAAAGTGGATTGAATCTCATCGAAACTCGGGTTCGGGTTAATATAGGGAGAACAGAAATGGAAATGTGGGTCGAGGGCAGGCTGTTCAAGATCATACAAGATACTAAATGAAATACTGGGATTGGGAATAATTGATAGTTAGAAATATTTGTATTACTTAATAATTTGATTACTCTATTGATTGCAACGAAATCTTTCATAATTGAATTGGATTTCGAGTTAGCAACTTCTCGTCTATTTATTTTTCATTCCTTTCTTCTTCGCTTCGGTTCGAATCGAAAATAGAAGAATTGAGTGAATTCAAAATCCAAAGGAGGTTCATGGCTAAGGGTAAAGATGTCAGAGTAGTAGTTATTTTGGAATGTACCAGTTGTGTCCGAAATGGTTTGAATAAAGAATCGCGGGGCATTTCCAGATATATTACTCAAAAGAATCGACACAATACACCTAGTCAATTGGACTTGAAAAAATTCTGCCCTTATTGTTACAAACATACGATTCATGGGGAGATAAAGAAATAAATCGAACGGAACGCGTGTGCCACTCTTCCAAGGAAGAGGAAGAAATTACATATATATATATAATATATACAAATCCAGTCCTATTTTGGTCGGATCCGAGATGAATGAAGAAATAGGATTTTAGAAATAAGAAATAAACCATGGATAAATCCAAGCGGCCCTTTCATAAATCCAAGCGATCTTTTCATAGGCGTTTGCCCCCAATTGGATCGGGGGATCGAATTGATTATAGAAACATGAGTTTAATTAATCAATTTATTAGTGAACAAGGAAAAATATTATCTAGACGAGTGAATAGATTAACCTTGAAACAACAACGATTAATTACTATTGCTATAAAACAAGCTCGTATTTTATCTTCGTTACCTTTTCTTAATAATGAGAAACAGTTTGAGAGAACCGGGTCGATCCCTAGAACTACTGGTCCTAGAACCAGAAATAAATAAGCCTATTCCTCTCAATCGAATCAAAACTCTAATTCGAACTCAGATTGAAGTTTTGTTCGAAAAAGCCGAGAGATTGTCGCGCCGTAATGTAATAATAAAAAAAAGAATGGGGGAAGAATAAATCTTTTTTTTTTTATTGAAACGTGTTCGTTCATTCCTACTACTTATCTTATCATACGAATTTCTACTATACCCTCCCGGAGTTCATTCTCCGGGGAACTCCGTTTAAAGTATTCCAGTGAATTCCTTCCAATCTCCTTATTTGATGATCGCATTGGAAATCGTGTCAAGACAATTCCTATTTGATATGGCTATTTGTGCAGGTATTTTACGATTAAGAAGCAACTGCCTCTTGTACAGATCAAGTATTAATCGACTATAACTATGGGATCCCCTATTCTCACGAGTTACTGCATTTATCCGAGTGATCCACAAACGACGAAAACTTCTCTTTCGCCTGCCTCTATCCCGATGAGTGGAAACCAAAGCTCTCATTTTCTGTTGAGTAGTAGTTCGAGTAAGTCTTGAATGAGCCCCTCGAAAGGTTGCTGCAAATAAACGAATTTTTGTTCTACGTCTCCGAGCTATATATCTTCGTCTAACTCTGGTCATTGAATCAAAAGAAACTTTGATGAATAACTAATTGATTTCTTTTCTTTCAGTCATTCTTTTCCCCTCTCCTGGTTTATTAATAACAAAACGGATTCTTCCGATGTATAAAATTAAAATACAAATTCCAATGGCTTTTGCTACTATAACCTTCCCAACCACGATTTTTTTATTTCTTCCAGGCATTTCACCTCAAAAAAAAAAAAAAGAAATTGTACCGATATTAGGTATAAAATAAATCGTAAATGGACAAATAGTGGCTTCCATCGTTTCTATGGTTACTTCTTAAACGGCGAGGTCCTCTCTATACACCGGAGCCCCTTTCCTCATTTAATCAATGTTATTGGTAACTTGTACAGTTCACGCTCTTTGGCTCTACCGATGAATTATCGAGTAATAGGTCTTTTTTCAATGGGATCTATCCATACAGTGACGGCATTTAATTATGAAGGTTGAATAGGTAGCTGACCCTGTTAGTCCGTTCTTGCAAGAGTAGGAGCATAATCTTTCTGCTTCTTAAATATCATTCCCCCGCTTAATGGATAACCATTTGCTACCAATGGGAATTGCTTTTCATCTCAAATCGAGGTGATTGGATTTGCACCAATGGAAACCATAAATTCCATACAAATAGAGGTATACGAGAGATCTTTATTTTTCGATAGTGAATGGAGTTCTTCCATTCTATTCATTGGTACGAGTCATTGATACTGTAAAAGTCGTCTCATTTGTTCTAGCTCATGATCTGAACGAGTCGCACATACACCCTAGTACATGTTCCTCGACGCTGAGGACATCCTCGAAGAGCGGGGGATTTCGTGACATTTCTGATTGGCTGTCTTGTATTTCTAATAAGTTGTTTAATAGTTGGCATGCTGAATCATATACAGAATGGGCTGGTTTAGATCGATCCTAACCGGATGATTATGAATTACTTCTTTACCCAGGTAAGAAGATAAAAGATCAAATAAGGGTTCATTCAAATTATGATTCGAAATGGAATCAAAGATTTATGCGAAATCCCCGGTATTTTCGATCGCTACAAGATCAACAATGCCATAATCTTGGGCTTCTGTTGCTGACATAAAAACATCCCTTTCCATGTCTTCGGATACAACCCATAAAGGATTGCCCGTTCTTTGTACATAAACCCTTGTGAGGGTTTCGCGGAGTTTCAGTAGTTCTTCCGCTTCCAGGATAAATTCTCCTGTGGGTGCCTCATAAAAAGAACTAGCAGGTTGATGGATCATAACCCTGATGATATAACATAATGAACGATTCCTCTATCTCGCATGATTGGGCGAAGGGAAGGGATAAAGAATAACAAGCAGGGAGAAAAAGATAGAATTGAACAACCGTACAGGCATCTTTTGTGCATACGGCTCTGTAATGGAATTTTTTTTTCTCTTTTTTCATCGAAGAAAGAGACAAGTCGAATCTATCAGACCCAGATCGTTGAATGATCCATTTACCATCCTTCCTTTCGGAGTAATCAAAAAATACTATGATGGTTCCGTTGCTTTATATATTTATCTCGTCTGTGATTCAGCAATCCCAAAGTTTCTTTCTGATCCGATCAAATAAAAATAAGTAAAAAATGATCTTTTTTTTTTTTTATTTTCACACTCTTTCATAACATAAATATTGGAAAGAGACTTCTGATGTGGAAGCAAAAAGGTTTGTGACGCTGAAATGGACCCCGATACATAAGATCAAGTCGGAAATAACCTTTCTTTCATACTACTATCTCGATACATAATCTCATATTATGAAAAAATAATAATAGTTTGCTCATATCGAACTTGAAATGCCATGCTATTATTACTTAATATTATTATTATTTTATTCATATTCCATATGACGAAGGCATAGTCTTTTTTTCTCTCAAATAAAAAAACTCATTGGCGCCAAGCGTGAGGGAATGCTAGACGTTTGGTAATTTCTCCTCCAACCAGGATGAAAGATCCCATTGAAGCGGCTAATCCCATGCATATTGTATGCACATCTGGTGGCACAAATTGCATAGTATCATAAATAGCTATTCCTGGGATTACCCATCCGCCGGGAGAATTTATAAACAAATACAGATCCCTGGTATCATCCTCTATACTGAGATATACCATGAGACCAACAAGTTGATTCGAGATCTCGCTATCAACTTCTTGGCCTAAAAAAAGTAATCTTTCTCGATGAAGTCGGTTGATTAGGACAAAATTCTATTCCTTAGGAACCGTACACGCACCTTTGGGTGCATACGGTTCAAAAAATCAAAATTGAGAAAAAAAAAAAGAAATTGTCGATTCCAGCCCTATTTCTTTTTTCGTAGCGGGCTTTTTCTTCCATTTTTTAAGAAACATGAGTTTTGACTTGCTTCCCTATAAAATCAAAAAAGAATTCACTGAACTTATCGAGCTAACTCCTCATTGATGTATTGTTTCATCGAGATCTAAATCACGATGTAATTTTCTTGTTCCCGAATGGGCCTCTTCCACTCTTTTAGGTTTATGCTCTACTCCGGGTAAAGATCTGCCCGAATTCGATTTGCACATATAGGACAAATGATCCCAGTACCACTTCTTTTTGCTATGACTTCTTTTTTTTTTTTCAATTTGTTTCATTTTCATGCCTTCCACAAAATATTCGATGTATTCATCATATTATTCCATTAATTGGCAATTTGGGATCACTCATATGGTATAAAGGAATCATTTCTGATAGGGTGGTAATCATACATGGATTACCTTGGTATTTTCTGAACGGAGCCTGTATACTTCATTTTATTGGTCCAAGCCAACCATAAATTCTTTTAATTGAGAATATTGATCCTCCAACCAAATAAATTGATCTAATTGCACTTCACGCTTCGAATTATTGATGGTTCAATCAATCTTTCTTGGGCGAAACAGAGGATATCTCGATCGGGGGAGAGAACGGGGAAATCCCATATGACCCAATATGTCTGACAAGTCACACTATACGTCAACCCAAACTGCATCTTCCTCTCCAGGACTCCGAAAAGGTACTTTTGGAACACCAATGGGCATTAAATGAAAGAAAAATGAAGTATTCTATTTCACTTTGATGTGGAAACGTAACAAACAATGGTTTATTGTCTTCATAATATTGTCGTTTATCGTATTTTATCGATAGATTGGAAGATTCATAGAGGAAGACGGAATAAAGGAAAATTCTTACGAACGGATCGTTCGAATGAGAAACAAGTATCTATACATTCGCTCACAAAAAATAGGATTAATCCCCCCATTGCGTATTGGTACTTATTGGGTATAGAATAGATCTGCTTCTCTTTGTTCCTACGAACAGAATTGTTCAATTATTACTAACGGAACAGAATAAATATTAACCCTTGTTTCGAGATAATCCAATGAAAAGGTGAGGTCCATAGCATAGTTATTTCCAATGTGATAAAGTTACATAGTATCTATTTTATCTTTGAGAAAGGGGTATTTCCATGGGTTTGCCTTGGTATCGTGTTCATACCGTCGTATTGAATGATCCCGGTCGGCTGCTTTCTGTCCATATAATGCATACAGCTCTAGTTTCCGGTTGGGCCGGTTCGATGGCTCTATACGAATTAGCAGTTTTTGATCCTTCTGACCCCGTTCTTGATCCAATGTGGAGACAGGGTATGTTCGTTATACCCTTCATGACTCGTTTAGGAATAAACAATTCATGGGGCGGTTGGAGTATTACAGGAGGAACTATAACGAATCCGGGTATTTGGAGTTACGAAGGTGTGGCCGGGGCACATATTGTGTTTTCTGGCTTGTGCTTCTTAGCAGCTATCTGGCATTGGGTGTATTGGGACCTAGAAATATTCTGTGATGAACGTACGGGAAAACCCTCCTTGGATTTGCCCAAGATTTTTGGAATTCATTTATTTCTCTCAGGGGTGGCTTGCTTTGGGTTTGGCGCATTTCATGTAACAGGCTTGTATGGTCCTGGAATATGGGTATCCGATCCTTATGGCCTAACCGGAAAAGTACAATCTGTAAATCCAGCGTGGGGTGCGGAAGGTTTTGATCCCTTTGTTCCGGGAGGAATAGCCTCTCATCATATTGCAGCAGGTACATTGGGTATATTAGCAGGTCTATTCCATCTTAGTGTCCGCCCACCCCAACGTCTATACAAAGGATTACGTATGGGCAATATTGAAACTGTCCTTTCCAGTAGTATCGCTGCTGTCTTTTTTGCAGCTTTCGTTGTTGCTGGAACTATGTGGTATGGTTCAGCAACTACCCCGATCGAATTATTTGGTCCCACTCGTTATCAGTGGGATCAGGGATACTTCCAGCAAGAAATATATCGAAGAGTTGGCGCCAGTCTAGCCGAAAATCTGAGTTTATCGGAAGCTTGGTCTAAAATTCCCGAAAAATTAGCTTTTTATGATTACATCGGTAATAATCCGGCGAAAGGTGGATTATTCCGGGCAGGCTCAATGGACAACGGGGATGGGATAGCTGTTGGATGGTTAGGACACCCTATCTTTAGAGATAAAGAAGGGCATGAACTTTTTGTACGCCGTATGCCTACTTTTTTTGAAACATTTCCAGTAGTTTTGGTGGACGGAGACGGAATTGTGAGAGCCGATGTTCCTTTTAGAAGGGCAGAATCGAAGTATAGTGTCGAACAAGTGGGTGTAACTGTTGAGTTCTATGGTGGCGAACTCAATGGAGTCAGCTATAGCGATCCTGCTACTGTGAAAAAATATGCTAGACGTGCCCAATTGGGTGAAATTTTTGAATTAGATCGTGCTACTTTGAAATCCGATGGTGTTTTTCGGAGCAGTCCAAGGGGTTGGTTCACTTTTGGACATGCTACGTTTGCTTTGCTCTTCTTTTTCGGACACATTTGGCATGGCGCTCGAACCTTGTTCAGAGATGTTTTTGCTGGGATTGACCCAGATTTGGATGCTCAAGTGGAATTTGGAGCATTCCAAAAACTTGGAGATCCAACTACAAGGAGACAGGTAGTCTGATACAACATTGCTCCGGTATCTTTCGCCTCTATATTTGATTTTTTTGATTTGACATAAGGTACCGTAGAAATATTGATTTGAATCATCGCCTTTCTTTGCTCTTGTCCTTTCTTTATCTGGGAAATAATCCTAAATGAACAGGTGTGGAAGCTATAATTGTAAACAACGATCGAATCTATGGAAGCATTGGTTTATACATTCCTCTTAGTCTCGACTTTAGGGATAATCTTTTTCGCTATATTTTTTCGAGACCCGCCTAAGGTCCCGACTAAAAAGACGAAATGATTTTTCATTATCTTAATTGAAGTAATGAGTCCCCCATATGGGGGACTCATTACTTCAATTAGTCTCCGTGTTCCTCGAATGGATCTCTTAGTTGTTGAGAGGGTTGCCCAAAAGCGGTATATAAGGCATACCCTGTAAAGCTTACAAGTGAACCAGATATGGAGATGGCGACTAAGGTTGCTGTTTCCATTATTAGAGAATTTCAAGACCACGATGGATCTATGCTACGATAAGATCGTTTATTTACAACGGAATAGTATACAAAGTCAACAGATCTCAACCAATGCAATAGTATTTATGGCTACACAAACCGTTGAGGGTAGTGCTAGATCTGGGCCAAGACGAACTATTACAGGGGATTTATTGAAACCATTGAATTCAGAATATGGTAAAGTGGCTCCTGGATGGGGAACCACCCCATTTATGGGTGTCGCAATGGCTCTATTTGCGATATTCCTATCTATTATTTTAGAGATTTATAATTCTTCCGTTTTACTGGATGGAATTTCAATGAATTAGGTCCATAAGAACCAGAAGCCCTAGCTTTTCAATCAAAAATGAATCACTTAGGACTCAGATTTATAGTCCATTCTGGTAGTTTGACCGTGGAATTCCGTTGTTTCGGTATTTCCGGAATATGAGTGTGCGACTTGTTATAATTGATCCTATTGATAGTACAGAGAATGGGTCTGTCATCTCGACAGAGATGGTTCTGCCTCGTCGGATATTCATCCTAGTATCTGGAGCACGGAATATATGGAATAGATCAAGAAATATTTGAACTATGATTCATACCTACTATTCAGACCTCGTGACTGGACTTCCAAAAATTTTCAAACAAAGAGGTATTTGATAAATTGAACGATTTTTCTTCCTTTAGAATCATGCTTATTTTGACCGAAGGACAAATCTTTCTCTGGATTTTTAGTCATTACATCTATGAATAAGTGATGATCAAATAGTTCTTACTCATAGAACCCTTGGTCTTAGTTTTTGGGTTTTATTGAATCATCGTGGTTCTAGTATGAATCTGAGGTTTCAATCGATTCATAGGCTCTCAACAAGAGAATTCCTATCAAAAAAAAATAGTAAACAATAGTCAATCTGCATTACGCACAAACAAAAACAACAAATCAAATAACAAATAAATAGGGGAATAGAAGATTCAAGAGGCCTGTAACGATCAACATAAAGACAGATGAGCTAACTTGATATTTTGGCATTCTCATCACAACAAAGAAGAGAGTTCGGATTTTGGTTCCTTCGTATCTTCAGAGACGATTGAATCAAGTGGATAAATAATAAATTTCAAATTTTCTATTACATATCCATTGTAATCAGTATTTGGGTGTTTCTGCTTGAGCCGTACGAGATGAAATTCTCATATACGGTTCTCAGAGGGGGAGTCCCCTTGGTTTACCTATCTCAATAAAGTATATGATTGGTTCGAGGAGCGTCTCGAGATTCAGGCGATTGCAGATGATATAACTAGTAAATATGTTCCTCCTCATGTCAATATATTTTATTGTCTAGGAGGGATCACACTTACTTGTTTTTTAGTACAAGTAGCTACGGGTTTTGCTATGACTTTTTACTATCGTCCGACCGTTACGGAGGCTTTTGCCTCTGTTCAATACATAATGACTGAAGCCAACTTTGGTTGGTTAATCCGATCAGTTCATCGATGGTCAGCAAGTATGATGGTCCTAATGATGATCCTACACGTATTTCGTGTGTATCTCACGGGCGGATTTAAAAAACCTCGCGAATTGACTTGGGTTACGGGTGTGGTTCTGGCTGTATTGACTGCATCGTTTGGTGTAACTGGTTATTCCTTACCCCGGGACCAAATCGGTTATTGGGCAGTAAAAATCGTGACAGGCGTACCTGAAGCTATTCCCGTAATAGGATCACCTTTAGTAGAGTTATTGCGTGGAAGTGCTAGTGTGGGTCAATCTACTTTGACCCGTTTTTATAGTTTACACACTTTTGTATTACCTCTTCTTACTGCCGTATTTATGTTAATGCATTTTCCAATGATACGTAAGCAAGGTATTTCAGGTCCTTTATAGAGAAGACAGATCATAGATATTTGTAATCGATCATATATAATTTCGGGGAGGAACAATAGTGTTTTATTGCTACAAATATGGATTATTGAAAAGAATAAGACATCTTTTT